TGTCGTGTCAACTATTTCTACGGAAGGTGGTGAGATAATATCTTGAGCGGTTACGTATCTAGGACCCCTTACGCAAATTGACGCGTCTCTAACTCCATAGAGATTACTTCTCAATACAATTTCTTTCAAATTTTGTAAGATTTCATGTACTGATTCCTCAATACCTACTATCGTAGAATATTCATGTGGCACCTTCTTAGATTTTGCACGTGTGATACATGTTCCTTCTATTTCTCCAAGTAAGGCCCTTCGCATGGCAATACCGATGGTATCAGCTTGACCTTTCATAAGTGGTGACAGAATGAAACGACCATAATAAAGACGCTTACTGTCTACTCTTGATTCAACACACTTCCACTGTAGTGTTCGAGTGGATCCTGCTACTTCCTCTCGAACCATACTATACTAGTATTATTATTTGATCATTTATTTCTCTTGAAATCGGTTTAATTCTTATTTCTACACACGTCTTTTTTTAGGAGGTCGACATCCATTATGTGGCATAGGTGTTACATCACGTACGAAGCTTAATAATATACCACTTCTACGAATGGCTCGTAATGCTGCATCTCTTCCGAGACCAGGACCCTTTATCATAACTTCTGCTCGTTGCATACCCTGATCAACCACTGTACGAATAGCATTTACCGCTGTGGCTTGAGCAGCATAAGGTGTTCCTCTTCTTGTGCCTTTGAATCCAGAAGTACCGGCGGAGGCCCAAGAAACTACCCGACCTCGTACATCTGTAACAGTTATAATGGTATTGTTGAAACTCGCTTGAACATGAATAACGCCTTTTGGTATTCTACGTCCATTCTTACGTGAACCAATACGCCCATTCCTACGTGAACCAATTCTTGGTATAGCTTTTGTCATATTTTATCATCTCATATTTATGAGTCAGAAATATACAAAAAGAAAAGATACGGAGATATCCATTTCATGTTAAAATGGATCCTTTACCTTATTTTTACATATTTTATTTTTGAATTTTGGAAAGTAAAGTTCTTTTTTAGAAGAATTACCCTTGTCTCTGTTTATGTTTCGGATTGGAACAAATCACTATAATTCGTCCACGCCTGCGAATCAGTCGACATTTTTCACAAATTTTACGAACGGAAGCCCTTATTTTCATATTTTTTATTCCTTACCTTAATTCTGAATCCACTTCTTGGAAGAGAATAAGTCTCTTGAATTTTTTTTTTAACTTCGAATTGTATACCCATGGTTAAAAAAAAAACCTAATCGTTCGAATCTTTGTTGCGAAGTCGATAAATTATACGTCCCCTGGTTGAATCATAACGACTTACTTCAATTTTTACTCTATCTCCCGGTAGTATCCGTATAAAACTGCGGCGGATCCTCCCTGAAACATATCCTAGAATTAGATCTTCATTATCTAAACGGACCCGGAACATACCGTTGGGAAGTGATTCAGTAATTAAACCCTCATGAATCAATTTTTGTTCTTTCATTCCAGGTAACCTCCTTGAAGTATCAACTAATGGAGGAAGAGTTATATAACTCACTTTTCCCCTCTATTTTACAAATAGGAAGTTAGAGATCAAATTCGGATACCAGAGGTGGAAGATTACCATATATAACACAAAATTTCTCCTCCAATTCTTTCTAGTCGAGCTTCTCGATCTGTTATTATACCTCGAGAAGTAGAAAGAATTACAATTCCCATTCCACCTAAAATCTTAGGAATTCGTTGATAGTTGGAATAAATTCGTAAGCCGGGCCGGCTGATACGCTTTAAAATGGTTCTAGTTTTATATATTCCTTTTCTGGTTTTTCTATGTCGCAGAGTTGAAACCAAGAAATATTTGTTACTCTCCTGATGTTTCCGAACGTTTTCAATAAAACCTTCTCGTAGAAGTATTTTAACAATGTTTTCGGTGATATTTGTAGATGCTATTCGAACCCTTCCTTTTTTATCCGTGTCAGCATTTCTTATAGAAGTTATTAGATCGGCAATAGTGTCCCTACCCATGACGAACTAGAATTATAGGTTCCTCCAAATTTTGATATAATCAACATGTTTCCTTTTTTTTTCTTTTTTTTTTTATTATAAAGTATATACGTGAGACACAATCTACTAATTTGATCTATTTGATCTATTTCAGATACCCTACTATATCATAGTCTCATCTACTACTATTTATAATACTTCGGGAGCTAATGAAACTATTTTAGTAAAATTTAACTGTCTCAATTCTCGAGCGATCGCACCAAAAACTCGAGTTCCTTTTGGATTTCCTTCTTGATCAATGACAACTGCAGCATTGTCGTCATATCGTATTATCATACCGTTTTCACGTTTGAGTTCTTTACATGTACGTACAATTACAGCTCTAATTACTTCTGACCTTTCTAGAGGCATATTGGGAACTGCTTCTTTGATTACAGCAACAATAACATCACCAATATGAGCATATCGGTGATTACCAGCTCCTATGATTCGAATACACATCAATTTTCGAGCTCCGCTGTTATCCGCTACATTCAAAAGGGTCTGAGGTTGAATCATATCATTTTTATTTCAATCTGTTATTTCAATGCAAAAGTATGAAAGAAAAAAAAGAAATATTGTCCGTCCAGAAATAAATAAACCTGCGGTTGTTTTTTCATCCCCAATACCCCTTTTTGTTTAGTTCTACATCTCTATCCTGAAATAAGAAATTGAGTTCGTATAGGCATTTTGCGCGCAGCTATTGAGATAGCTGCTCTAGCTACAGTTTCTGATACTCCACCCATTTCATAAAGTATTCGACCCCGTTTAACAACGGATACCCAATATTCAGGGGATCCCTTCCCCGAACCCATACGTGTTTCCGCGGGTCTTACTGTAACAGGTTTGTCGGGAAATATACGTACCCATATTTTTCCACCACGACGCACATATCGTGTCATTGCTCTTCGCCCTGCTTCTATTTGTCTAGCTGTAATCCAAGCAGGTTCAAGTGCCTGAAGAGCGTATCTGCCGAAACAAATATGATTGCCTCGACAAGATATTCCTTTCATTCTTCCTCTATGCTGTTTACGAAATCTGGTTCTTTTGGGGTTATAGTCGATGGTTGTTTCTTAATTCCATCTCTACTGCAGAACCGGACATGAGAGTTTCTTCTCATCCAGCTCCTCGCGAATGAAAGGATTCTAATTCAATAATATTATAGATACACATTAATAGATACACATTAATAGGTACACATTAATAGATAATACACCAAGTAATGGCTTTTATTGATATTAAATTTCTTACATAAGAAGGAAGATGTAGATACAAGATATACAATACAGCTAGACGTGTGTGTACATTTATGTATCTTTATAGATAATGTAATGTTTCTTTTTTTTTTTTATAACATAACGAATCCTTTCCTTATTTTTTTTTTACCTCTATCAAATTACGACAAAAGATTGTAATCCAATAAATAGAGGTTTCGCGGGCGAATATTTACTCTTTCCTGTTTCATTCGAAGGTTCAATTCATAACCTCTCATAATAAATCAATTTTTTCTTGGTCCGTTCCGCCATCCCACCCAATGAATTATTAGGATTCGTTTTCAATAGAAGCCTATGCAGTCACAGGTTCTGTCGTTCCCATAGCTTCTCTATTAATGGTTAGGTCCGAACTTTGCAATGGAGCTTCCAACAAAATTCGTTCCCAAGTCAATTTCCTCAGTTTTTATTAACCTGAAGGCTCTTTATTATTTTATTCTATTTAAAATTATTTCATTTTTAAATTCTTATATTTATAATTATCTTATCAGTATTGATTATCAGTATTGATGCTTTATCACACTGCCTTTTATGACGTGATTCATAGACCATACATATTGGAATCATATATCATTGATATTTTTGTTCTTTCTTTCTATCATCCTTCCATTTATCCACATCCCTTTATTTTTTTTTTTTTGCTTTACAACCCATAATCAGATCTATTTTTTGTTGAAAGAATTTCAGTTGCTACAACCATATGATAGATCCACTCATTCATATAGTGACTGTTTCTTGGGATCTCGACAATACGAAGCAATAAGTTGGTTATTAGTTTATTTTATATAATTACAAAGTTTATAGCAGGGGTCAGTTTATTTATTTATTTTTTTGAATCCCAACTTGAAACTATAAAGAAAAAACTAACGAGTCACACACTAAGCATAGCAATTATACCAAATGATCAATCGAATTTTTATTTAACCTTATAGAATTAGAATTGTTCATTTTTTTCTTTTTAACGAAAAAAGAATGAAAGAGTTTGTCATTTTTTGTTTTATCACTGGACAGAATGGGAAGACAAGGTTGATTATTCCTCGTCTACAAATATCCAAATTTTTATACCTAATACTCCATAAATAGTTCGAATTGTATAGGAACAATGATCAATTTTAGCGCGAATTGTTTGTAGGGGAACTCTACCCTCTCTGATCCATTCAACACGTGCAATTTCTTTTCCGTCGATACGACCTGCTATTTGCACTTGAATTCCTTTTGTATCCGTTTGTTCAGTTAATTCAATAGCTTTTTTCATTGCTTTTCGAAACGAAACTCTATTTTTTAATTGTAAAGCTATATATTCTGCAAGAATATTAGGTTGTCCATAAGGTTTTTCAACTCTTGTGATAGCAATGTTGAGTCTCCGGTTTACAGAATTAAACTCCTTTTGTACATTCATCTGTAATTCTTCGATTCCTCGTGTTTGCCCCTCTATTAATAAATTTGGGAATCCAATATAGATTATGACTTGGATCAAATCGATTTTTTTTTTTATTGTTATACGTGCAATTCCTTCGAAACCTGAGGATATTTTCCTATTTTTTTGTACATAGTTCTTGATACAATTCCGTATTTTTGCATCTTCCTGTAGGCCCCCGGAATAATTTTTTGGTTGTGCGAACCAAAAGGAATGATGACTTTGAGTTGTACCAAGTCTGAAACCAAGTGGATTTATTTTTTGTCCCATATTTTTCTATTCTATTTTATTTTTCATC